CGAGAAGCCTCATAAAGTGCTTCCTTAGGGGTTAAACTTCCATTTGTCCATATTTCTAGAAAAAGTATCTCGTGTTTTTCATTTCCATTCCCACAAGAAAAAATACTATAATTTGCATTTCGAACAGGCATGGATACAGCATCTATAGGATAACTTCCATCTTGATAGTTCTTTCTGAGTTCCGTGTAATATCCGCGATCTCTCTTGATCTGTAATTCAATAGAGAAATCAATGGGCTCTGTCAAGTTAGCTATATGTTGTGCCGTATCAACGATTTCCACGGAAGGTGGTAAGATGATATCTTGAGCAGTTATGTATCTAGGACCTTTGACGCAAATTGATGCGTCTCTAACTCCATAGAGATTACTTCTCAATACAATTTCTTTCAAATTTAGTAAGATTTCTTGTACTGATTCTTCAATACCTACTATTGTAGAATATTCGTGTGGCACGTTCCCAGATTTTGCACGTGTGATACATGTTCCTTCTATTTCTCCAAGTAAAGCTCTTCGCAAGGCAATACCGACGGTATCCGCTTGACCCTTTATAAGCGGGGACAGAATGAAACGACCATAATAAAGACGCTTACTGTCTACTCTTGATTCAACACACTTCCACTGTAGTGTTCGCATGGATCCTGCTACCTCCTCTCGAACCATAATAGACTAGTATTATTATTTGTTGATCATTGAATCATTTATTTCTCTTGAAAGCGGTTTAATTCTTTTACAGACGTCTTTTTTTAGGAGGTCGACATCCATTATGCGGCATAGGTGTTACATCGCGTATACAACTTAATCGTACACCACTTTTACCAATGGCTCGTAATGCGGCATCTCTTCCGCTACCAGCACCCTTTACCATAACTTCTGCTCGTTGCATACCCACTGTACGAATAGCATCTACCGCTGTTGTTTGACCAGCATAGGGTGTTGCTTTTCTTGAGCTTTTGAATCCACAAGTACCCGCGGAGGACCAGAAAACCACCCGACCTTGTAGATCTGTAACTGTTATAATGGTATTGTTGAAACTAGCTTGAACATGAATAACTCCTTTTGTTATTCTACGTGCACTCTTACGTAAACTAAAACGCGCATTCCTACGCGAACCAATACGCACTCTCCTACGTGAACCAATTTTTGGTATAGCTTTTGTCATATTTTATTATCTCATAAATATGAGTTAGAAATAACAAAAAGAAAAGATACAAAGATATCCATTTCAGGGTAAAACATATCCTTTACTTTAATTATTTTATTTTGAATTTTGACACTTACATGGGTACTCTTTAGAGTTTTTAGTTTTAGAAAGTAAAGTTCTTTTTTTGAAAGATTACCCCTGCCTTTGTTTATGCTTCGGATTGGAACAAATGACTCTAATTCGTCCGCGCCTACGAATCAGTCGACATTTTGTACAAATTATACGAACGGAAGCTCTTATTTTCATATTTCCTTATTCCTTTTTTAAACTATGAATCTACTCTTTGGGATCTTCATTTGAATTTTTTAACTTTGAATTGTATACCCTAGAAGAAATAAAAAAGAATAACCTAATCCTTCGAATCTTCGGTATCCTTCAAATCTTCGGTATCCTTCGAGTCTTCGGCACGCTTCGAAGATTTGGGGGGAAGTCTATAAATTATACGTCCTTTGCTTGAATCATAACGACTTACTTCAATTTTCACCCTATCCCCCATCAGTATTCGTATAGAACTACACCGGATCTTTCCTGAAATATAACCCAGGATAATAGTGTCATTTTCTAGACGAACGCGGAACATTCCGTTGGGTAGGGCTTCCGTAACTAAACCCTCGAAAGTGATTTTTGTTTCTCTCAAAATTTTTTTTTTTCTCCTATTTTTTTTTTCTGTCATATTTTTTTCCCTCCTTTTTTTCTTCTATTTTTATATTTTTATTAAAAAAAAAATACAACGTTTTTTCCTATTTTACAAATAGGAAGTTCGAGATAAAATTCAGGTACTAGAGGTACTATAGGCGAGACAATTACCATATGTAACATAAGATTTCTCCTCCAATTCTGTTTAGTCGAGCTTCTCGATCTGTCATTATACCTCGAGAAGTAGAAAGAATAGCGATTCCCATTCCGCCCAAAATCTTAGGAATTCCTTGATAGTTGGCATAAATTCGTAAGCCGGGTCGGCTGATACGCTTTAAAAGGGTTCTAGTTCTATATATTCCTTTTCTAGTCTTTCTCTTTTGATGTCGCAGAGTTGAAACCAAGAAATATTTGTTACTTTCCTGATGTTTCCGAACACTTTCAATAAAACCCTCTCGTAGAAGTATTTTAACAATGTTTTCGGTAATATTTGTGGATGCTACTCGAACCGTTCCTTTTTTATTCATGTCCGCGTTTCTTATAGAGGTTAGTAAATCAGCAATAGTGTCCTTGCCCATAAAAACTCTAATTCTAGGTTCCCCCTAAATTTTATATAATCAACATGTTTTCCTTTTTTCTTTTCGTTTTTTATTCTAAAGCATATACATGAGATACAATCTACTAATTTTTTCTTTGATCCATTTTAGATACCTATTGTATCGTAATTTCATCTACTAGTATTTATAATACTTCAGGAGCTAATGAAACTATTTTAGTAAAATTTAATTCTCTCAATTCCTCGGCGATCGCACCAAAAACTCGAGTTCCTTTTGGATTTCCTTTTTGATCAATGATAACCGCTGCATTGTCATCATAGCGTATTATTATACCGTCTTCGCATTTGAATTCTTTACGTGTACGTACAATTACAGCTCGAATTACTTCGGATCTTTCTAGAGGCATTCTGGGCACTGCGTCTTTGATTACAGCAACAATAACATCACCAATACGAGCATATCGCTGATTACCAGCAGCTCCTATGACTCGAATACACATCAATTTTCGAGCTCCACTGTTATCTGCTACATTTAAAAGGGTCTGAGGTTGAATCATATTATTTTTATTTCAATTTGTTATTTCCATGCAAAAGGATGAAAGAAATATTGTCTTTCCAGAAAGAAAAATCCTGGGGTTGTTTTTTTATCCTCAATACTCTTTTTTTTGAGTTCTATATCTCTAATCGAAGAAATTGACTTCGTATGGGCATTTTACTGGCAGCTATGGAGATAGCTGCTCTAGCTACAGCTTCGGATACTCCGCCCATTTCATAAAGTATTCGACCCGGTTTAACAACGGCTACCCAATATTCGGGGGATCCCTTTCCCGAGCCCATACGTGTTTCCGTGGGTCTTATTGTAACAGGTTTGTCGGGAAATATACGTACCCATAATTTTCCACCACGACGTGCGTATCGTGTCATTGCTCTTCGTCCTGCTTCTATCTGTCTCGCCGTGATCCAAGTGGGTTCAAGTGCTTGAAGAGCATATCTGCCAAAACAAATACGATTGCCTCGGCAGGACTTTCCCTTCATTCTTCCTCTATGTTGTTTACGAAATCTAGTTCTTTTGGGGTTATAATCGATGGTTCTTTCTTAATTCCATCTCTACTGCAGAACTGGACATGAGAGTTTCTTCTCATCCAGCTCCTCGCGAATGAAATGAGAAAGCGTGCAAATTCCTCCAATTCCATAATACTCCAAAATATTACGGATAGATACACATTAATAGATAATACAAAAAGTGGGGTTTTTTATATGAAATTTGTTAAAATAGAAAGATATATAGTAAAGAAAGAAGAGATAAAATCTATCTAGATGTCTGTGTCTATTTATCTATATTGATAGATAATGTAATCTTTCTTTTTTTAGAACAAATCTCCTTATTTTTACTCTTATTGAATCACGGTAAAGTAAAGTATTGTAATCCAATAAAGATTTCGCGGGCGAATATTTACTCTTTCCTGTCTTATTCGTTCAATTCAAAACCTTACCAAATAAAGCAATTTTTTTTTGGTTTGTTCCGCCATCCCACCCAATGAAGTATTAGGATTCGTTTTCAATAAAATCCTATGTAGTCATAGGTTCTGTCGTTCCCACAGCTTCTCCACTAATGGTTAGGTCTGAACCCTGCAATGGAGCTTCCAACAAAATTTCTTTCCGAGTCCATTTTCTCAGTTTTATTAACCCAGGTTGCTCTTTATTATTTCTTTTCATTCTATTTCTTGTTTCAAGTTACGATTTGGAATTCTCAGTTATTTATATTATATTGATGCTTTATCACACTGCCTTTTATGATGTAATTCATGGACCATACATATTGGAATCCTATATCTTTCTTATTCCTGTTCTTTCTTTCTATCATCCCTCCATTTATCCACATCCCTTTATTTTTGCTTCGCAACCTAGAATCCGATTTCTTTTTTAGAGTAAAGAATTGCAGTTGCTACAACTATATGATAGATCCACTCATTTATGATAGATGGGTTGATTTATTCATATAGCGACTGTTTCCTAGTTAGGATCTCGACAATACGAAGCAATAAGTTGGTTATTAGTTGATTTTCTATAATTACTAAGTTTTTTATATATTTTTATATTTCTAGTAGGGTTCATTCCCATTTTTTTTTGAATCCCTATTTTGAACTCTAAAGAAAATCGAAAGAAAAAACTAACGAGTCACACACTAAGCATAGCAATTATATTAAAAGGTCTATTAATTTTCATTAAATCTTATAGAAAGAAATAGAATTGCTTATTTTTTTCAGGGATTTCAGGGAAAATAAGGCTCTTGTCATTTTTTATTGCATCACTGGTAAGAATGGGAAGACAAGGTTAATTATTCTTCGTCTACGAATATCCAAATTTTTAGACCTAATACTCCATAGATAGTTCGAATTGGATAGCAGCAATGATCAATTTTAGCACGAATTGTTTGTAGGGGAAGTCTACCCTTTTTGATGCATTCGGCACGTGCAATTTCTTGCCCTGCGAGACGGCCCGCTATTTTTACTTTGACTCCCTTTGTATCTGCTTTTTTAGTTAATTCAATGGCTTTTTTCATTGCCTTTCGAAATGAAACTCTATTTTTTAATTGGAAAGCTATATATTCTGCAAGAATATTAGGTTGTCTATAAGGTTCTTTAACTTTTTCGATAGCAATATTAAGTCTCCGGTTTACAGAATTAATTTCCTTTTGTAGATTTTTCTCTAATTCTTCGATTGCTCCCTTTTTCTTTAATAAATTGGGGAATCCAATATGGATTATGACATGGATCATATCGATTTCTTTTTGAATTTCTATATGTGTAATTACTTCGGAACTTGAGCCTGACTCTATTTTGCTATTCGAAGCTTTTTTCCTATTCGAGGTTTGTTTCCTATTCTTTTGTATATAGTTCTTGATACAATTCCGTATTTTTTTATCTTCCTGTAGACCTTCAGAATAATTTTTCGGTTGTGCGAACCAAAAGGAATGGTGATTTTGGGTTGTACCAAGTCTGAAACCAAGTGGATTTATTTTTTGTCCCATATTTTTATATTCGATTTTTTTACTGGGAATCTAAATCTTAGATGGATCTAAAGATTATTTAGATTTCTTTACTATATTTAGTACAATTGTTATATGACACATGGTTTTTTTTATTGGATAACCACGTCCTCGAGCCCGAGGTCTTAATTTTTTCACAATAGTACTCCTACTGACTTCGGCTTTAGTGATGAATAAATTCGCTTTGTCGAAATCCCTATAATGAGTAGCATTTGCTGCTGCCGAATAAACCAACTTTAAGATGGGATAAGATGCTCGATAAGGCATGAGGTTCAGTATCATAATTGTTTCCTCGTAGTAACGCCAGCGAATCTCATCAAGAACTCTTTGTGCTTTAAAAACAGACATATGTATACGTTTTTGTGCTTTGAAAACCCGTTCGAACTTAAGTAGACGGTCAGTTGGAACTTTTCTTGCAAGTTTCCTTAGTCTACTCTTCTTCTTCTTTATCCTAGGGGTATACTTTACCAGTTTGAAACTTGTCATAAATAAGGTTATTCCCCACCTACCTTTATTTGATTCCCATGGATTTTGTTTATTCTGAATCTTTCTATTCTGAATTAAGTTAACGACGAGATTTATTATCCTTTCGAGATTTATTATCCTTTCTTGCACTTTCATAACTCGTGAAATTCCGAGTAGGCACGAATTCCCCCAATTTGTGACCCACCATAGGGTTTGTTATATAAATAGGTATATGTTCCTTTCCATTATGAATCGCGATTGTATGGCCAACCATTTTGGGTAGAATGCTAGATGCCCGAGACCACGTTACTATTGTTTCTTTCTCCTCTTTCATCTTGCCCTTTTCGATTTTTGCCAATAAATGATTAGCTACAAAAGGATTATTTTTTTTTCGCGAACGTGTCACAGCTGATTACTCCTTTTTTTCCATTTTAAAGAGTGGCATTCTATGTCCAATATCTCGATCGAAGTATGGAGGTCAGAATAAATAGAATAATGATGAATGGAAAAAAGAGAAAATCCTTTAGCTGGATAAGGGGCGGATGTAGCCAAGTGGATCAAGGCAGTGGATTGTGAATCCACCATGCGCGGGTTCAATTCCCGTCGTTCGCCCATCACATTATTGCAAATTCCAAAAATGAAATTTTCCATATTCCTATTTACTTATTTACTTACGGCGACGAAGAATAAAACTATCACTATATTTTTTCCTTTTCCTAGTTCTTCTTCCAAGCGCAGGATAACCCCAAGGGGTTGTGGGTTTTTTTCTACCAATTGGGGCTTTCCCTTCACCGCCCCCATGGGGGTGGTCCACAGGGTTCATAACTACCCCTCTTACTATGGGGCGTTTACCTAGCCAACACTTAGATCCGGCTCTACCCAAACTTTTTTGGTTCACCCCAACATTACCCACTTGTCCGACTGTTGCTAAGCAGTTTTGGGATATCAAACGGACCTCCCCAGATGGTAATCTTAATGTGGCCGATTTACCCTCTTTTGCAATCAGTTTCGCTACAGCACCTGCTGCTCTAGCTAATTGCCCACCCCTTCCACGTGTGATTTCTATGTTATGTATGGCCGTGCCTAAGGGCATATCGGTTGAAGTAGATTCTTCTTTTTTCTCAAAAAACCCCTTCCCAAACTGTACAAGCTTCTTCCAAAGCATACGGCTTTCTAGATGTATATGACGATCTCTAGACAGATGGATCTTATATGAATCGTATGATGAAGTACCACATGAGTGGATATATAGGAAAGGAATCCAAATCCGCCGAATCACTCATGTTATGATCTTCTACATCCTAGGTCTCCGCGTTCCGTCATCTGGCTTATGTTCTTCATGTAGCATTCAGATCGAATGACTCTATGAAATTACGTCGATACTTCCACATATTATGGGTAACGTAGGAGACATCCCTATTTTCCCCCGGGGGTCTTAATTACCACTGCTTAGCTTTCAATTCGCCTCTGACCATCAAATTAAATGTGAATAACCCGTCCTCCTCTCTTTGAAACAAGGGGCGCTTCCGGTTCTGTGCGTGCTTCAAACAATTTTGTCTTCTCCATATTACCATATCTCTAGAGCCAATAATTTTCTACGAGGAACTACTGAACTCAATCACTTGCTGCCGTTACTCAACAGTTTTCTGTTGAGGTCTATCCCGTAGAGGTAGTCAAATTGGATCAGTGATCGATTTCTAGGTTTCGTCGTAAACCTAATTGGTTACTTCCAATTACGTAAATCAATAGTTCAAACCGCACTCAAAGGTAGGGCATTTCCCATTGATATAGGAACTTTTGTACCAGAAACAATAGTATCTCCAATTATAGCCCCTCTGGGATGTAAAATATATCTCTTCTCACCATCCCCATAGTGTATGAGACAAATGTATGCATTTCGATTAGGGTCGTATTCTATGGTTACGATTCTACCAGATATGTCTTTTTGATTCCGTCGAAAATCGATTTTACGGTATAGGCGCTTATGACCTCCCCCTCTATGCCTTGCGGTAATGATTCCTCTGGCATTACGACCTTTACCACAATGGTGCCGTCCATAGATCAAATTATTTCGTGGATTGGATTTCACTTGCCTGTCTACGGTTCCCTTGCGTGTGCTCGGGATAGAAGTTTTGTATAAACGTCTCGCCGTGTTATTAAGTATTCTCCTTTAGTTCTTTTTTTCTCTATCTATAAGAAGTGGAATAGAATAACCCGGTTGAAGGGTAATGATCATACGTCTGTAATGCATTGTATGTCCCAGAATAGGCCCCATTCTTCTACCCTTTCCGGGTAGTCGATGACTATTCACAGCTACTACCTTAACACCAAAGAAGAGTTCGACCCAATGCTTTATTTCTGTCCTAGTGAATCCTGATTCGACATTAAAAGTATATTGATTCTTTCCCAATAAACGAAGACTTTTTTCTGTAAATACCGCGTATTTGATTCCATCCATAAATCGACTTTCCCTCCTATGCTCTGAGTTCCAGTATCGATAAGAATTCGAGTTCTTATTGTTCCTATGTTATGGTATGAATATACCATACCAATTCGTTATGTATGGATGATGGATGAGATTCCATGGATAGAGAGCCAGTTCCAATAGACTTATTGAACGTTCCCATTAGCGTGCATCCAGCAGGAATTGAACCCGCAAATTTGCCAATTATGAGTTGGGCGCTTTAACCATTCAGCCATGGATGCTTAACAGGGATCATCGTACATCGTAAATAACCAATTTTCATATAGAAAGACATATCATAGAAAAATGAAATCGAAAATATTCGGAGATGACAAATATTCGGAGATGACTATGAAAACACCTCTCTGGATCCTCGAATTGAAAGAGAGATTGAGAGGGATCAAGAATCCTAATTCTCGCTATTTGGAATGGATCAAATTCTATTGAGTCTGACTCATAGTGATCATTTCTCTTTAGCAAAGAATGACTTTGGTTATCAAATGATTGAACAACCGGGATCAATTTACTTATGATACCTAGTTGACATTGATAACAAGGATCTAATGAATTATGAGTTTAATAGATCCTCTTTAGCAGAAAGACGTATATTCCTTGCTCATTATCAGACAATCACTTATTCACAAACCTCGTGTGGGGCTAATCGTTTTCATTTACCATCTCATGGAAAACCCTTTTCGTTCCGCTTAGCCCTATCGGGTATTTTAGTGATAGGTTCTATAGGAACTGGACGATCCTATTTGGTCAAATACCTAACGAAAAATTCCTATTTTCCTTTCATTAAGGTACGAGGGCTTCTTATTCCACAAGAACGAAAGCACCTTTTCATTCTTTCATATACTAGGGGTTTTTACTTGGAAAAGACAATGTTCCATACTAAAGGATTCGGGGCCATAACCATGAGTTCCAGTGCACTAGATCTTGTAGCACTTAGCAACGAGGCCCTATCCATTAGTATTCCACATAAGAAATCCATTATAGAAACTAATACAATTAGATTAGCTCTTCATAGACAAACTTGGGGTTTGCGAGCCAAGGTAAGACCGGCTCGGGATCATGGGACCCTTTTCTATCAGATAGGAGGGGCTCTTGTACAAAATAGACTTCTAAGTAATAACCCCATAGATCCTATATCTATCTATATAAAGAGGCAATCGTGTCAGGAAGCGGGTTTTTATTTGGCCAAATGGTACTTCGAACTTGGAACGAGCATGAAGAGATTAACGAGACTTCTTTATCTTTTGAGTTGTTCTGGCGGACCGGTCGCGCAAGATCTTTGGTCTTCACCCGGAACCGATGAAAAAAAGTGGGTCGCTTCTTATGGACTCGCTCAGAATGATTCTTCTCTATCTATAGTTCATGGCCTATTAGAAGTAGAAGGTGCTCTGGTGCGATCCTTACCGACAGAAAAAGATTGCAGTCAGGTTGATAATAATCGAGTGCCATTACTTCGTCGGTCCGAACCAAGGAATCCGTTAGAAATGTTTCGAAATGGATATTGTTCTCTCTTTGATCAGGGATTGCTATATGAAAAGAAGTGGAGTTTGAAAAAGGGAACGGAATGGTCAAACCGGAACTGCTAGAGGAACGAATTTTCAATAGCATAACTTGG